GTCCTCATAGCTTAATACCCAAAGCATGACACTGAAGATGCTAAGATGGCTGCCACACTGCACCTGAGGACAAAAGACTTAGTCCTAACCTTACCGTTAATTCTTGCTAAATATATACATGCAAGTATCCGCGCCCCAGTGTAGATGCCCTTGACATCTTATTAAAGAGAAAAGGAGCGGGTATCAGGCACACCCAAATTGTAGCCCAAGACGCCTTGCACAGCCACACCCCCACGGGTATTCAGCAGTAGTTAATATTAAGCAATGAGTGTAAACTTGACTTAGTTATAGCAACTTCAGGGTTGGTAAATCCTGTGCCAGCCACCGCGGTCATACAGGAGACCCAAATTAACTGTATGCGGCGTAAAGAGTGGTACCATGTTATCACAACAACTAAGACCAAAGCACAACTAAGCTGTCATAAGCCCAAGATGTGTCTAAGGCCTGCCTTAAAAATGATCTTAGTACTTTTGACCAATTGAACTCCACGAAAGCTAAGACACAAACTGGGATTAGATACCCCACTATGCTTAGCCCTAAATCTTGACGTTCCTCCTCATACTAGAACGTCCGCCCGAGAACTACGAGCACCAACGCTTAAAACTCTAAGGACTTGGCGGTGCCCCAAACCCACCTAGAGGAGCCTGTTCTGTAATCGATAACCCACGTTACACCCAACCGCCTCTCGCCAAACACAGCCTACATACCGCCGTCTCCAGTTCACCTCTCCTGAGAGCCCAGCAGTGAACATAATAGCCCAAACCCGCTAATAAGACAGGTCAAGGTATAGCCTACGGGGCGGAAGAAATGGGCTACATTTTCTAAGATAGAAAATTCATACGGAAGAAGGCGTGAAATCGCCTTCTGAAGGCGGATTTAGAAGTAAAGTGAGATAATATAAGCTCTCTTAAAACTGGCTCTGGGGCACGTACATACCGCCCGTCACCCTCCTCATAGGCTACAAACTACTATACCTAATATAATCACAAGCTAAAGATGAGGTAAGTCGTAACAAGGTAAGTGTACCGGAAGGTGCACTTAGCATACCAGGACGTAGCTATAAGCAAAAGCATTCAGCTTACACCTGAAAAATATCTGTCACCTCTCAGATCGTCCTGAAGCCTACCCTAGCCCAATTACACCCCTCTCTGCAACAATCAAAAACTCACTAAGCCTTAAAACTAAAACATTCTCCAAACTTAGTATAGGCGATAGAAAAGACATTTTGGCGCGATAGAGATTCTGTACCGCAAGGGAAAGATGAAATAACAATGAAAAATAAAGCAATAAACAGCAAAGATCAACCCTTGTACCTTTTGCATCATGGTTTAGTAAGAATAATCAAGCAAAACGGATTTAAGCTTGCCATCCCGAAACCCAAGCGAGCTACTTACGAGCAGCTATTCATGAGCGAACCCGTCTCTGTGGCAAAAGAGTGGGACGACTTGCTAGTAGAGGTGAAAAGCCAATCGAGCTGGGTGATAGCTGGTTGCCTGTGAGATGAATCTAAGTTCACTCTTAACTATTTTCCTCCCGGACAGTACCCTAACCTTAATGTAACAAGTCAAGGGCAATTTAAAGGGGGTACAGCTCCTTTAAAAAAGAATACAATCTCCACGAGCGGATAAGTACCCAATTTACCATAACTGTGGGCCCTCAAGCAGCCATCAACAAAGAGTGCGTTAAAGCTCCACATAAAAAATCCCAATAACTAAATGACTCCCTTTCTAATAACAGGCCAACCTATAATAATAGAAGCATTAATGCTAAAATGAGTAACTAGGGATCTCCCCCTCTTAAGCGCAAGCTTACATCTTAACATTATTAACAGACTATAAACTAATATTACAACTCCAACAAGATTAAGATATTAAACCTAGCCCTGTTACCCCAACCTAGGAGCGCCTATTAGAAAGATTAAAACCTGCAAAAGGAACTCGGCAAACCCAAGGCCCGACTGTTTACCAAAAACATAGCCTTCAGCCAACCAAGTATTGAAGGTGATGCCTGCCCAGTTGACATAATGTTTAACGGCCGCGGTATCCTAACCGTGCAAAGGTAGCGCAATCAATTGTCCCATAAATCGAGACTAGTATGAATGGCTAAACGAGGTCTTAACTGTCTCTTACAGATAATCAGTGAAATTGATCTTCCTGTACAAAAGCAGAGATACCCACATAAGACGAGAAGACCCTGTGGAACTTTAAAACCAGCGGCCATTCCCCATAAAACTAAAACCTAACAGGCCTACGCACCCTCAAAGATTGGCCCACGTTTTTCGGTTGGGGCGACCTTGGAGAAAAACAGATCCTCCAAAAATAAGACCAAATCTCTTAACCAAGAGCCACCTCTCAACGTACTAACAGTAACCAGACCCAATATAATTGATCAATGGACCAAGCTACCCCAGGGATAACAGCGCAATCCCCTCTAAGAGCCCACATCGACGAGGAGGTTTACGACCTCGATGTTGGATCAGGACATCCTAGTGGTGCAGCCGCTACTAAGGGTTCGTTTGTTCAACGATTAATAGTCCTACGTGATCTGAGTTCAGACCGGAGTAATCCAGGTCGGTTTCTATCTATGACGAACTTCCCCCAGTACGAAAGGACCGGGAAAGTGGGGCCAATACCACAAGCACGCCCTCTCTTTAAGTAATGAAATCAACTAAATTACCAAAAGGTCTCCACCCCTTTACTCCTAGAAAAGGACCAGCTAGCGTGGCAGAGCTCGGAAAATGCAAAAGGCTTAAGTCCTTTAACCAGAGGTTCAAATCCTCTCCCTAGCCCTTACATAACTCATGGCCCAATTTTCCACTCTAACCTACCTTATCATATCCCTATCCTATGCAATCCCAATTCTAATTGCAGTAGCCTTTTTAACACTTGTCGAACGTAAAGTCCTGAGCTACATACAAGCTCGAAAAGGCCCAAACATTGTAGGCCCATTCGGATTACTTCAACCTGTAGCCGATGGCATCAAACTATTCATTAAGGAACCCATCCGACCATCCACCTCTTCTCCATTCCTTTTCGTCTTAACACCTATACTTGCCCTACTTCTAGCAATTACTATCTGAATCCCCCTTCCCCTACCTTTCTCCCTCACCGACTTAAACCTTGGCCTTCTATTTCTCCTGGCTATATCCAGCCTGGCTGTCTATTCAATCCTATGATCAGGCTGAGCTTCAAACTCAAAATATGCCCTAATTGGAGCTTTACGGGCAGTAGCACAAACCATCTCATATGAAGTGACTTTAGCAATCATCCTCTTATCTGTAATCGTATTAAGTGGGAATTACACCCTAAATACTCTTGCCACCACCCAAGAGCCCTTATACTTAATTTTCTCATCCTGACCCCTTGCAATAATATGATACATCTCCACACTCGCCGAAACAAACCGTGCCCCATTTGACCTTACAGAAGGGGAATCAGAACTAGTTTCAGGGTTCAACGTAGAGTATGCCGCAGGGCCATTCGCCCTATTCTTTCTAGCTGAATATGCAAACATCATGCTAATAAATACATTGACAACCATCCTATTTCTTAACCCAAGCTCCTTAAACCTCTCACAAGAACTATTCCCCATCATCCTAGCCACAAAAGTTCTACTTCTCTCCTCCGGTTTCCTATGAGTTCGTGCCTCCTACCCACGATTCCGGTACGACCAACTCATACACCTCCTCTGAAAAAACTTCCTACCGCTAACACTAGCATTATGCCTCTGACACATCAGTATGCCAATCTGCTACGCAGGCCTACCTCCTTACTTAAGGAAATGTGCCTGAACGTAAAGGGTCACTATGATAAAGTGATTATAGAGGTATACCAGTCCTCTCATTTCCTACAAAAGAAAGACTTAGAAAAGCAGGAATCGAACCTACACAAAAGAGATCAAAACTCTCTATACTTCCCTTATATTATTTCCTAGTAAGGTCAGCTAAACAAGCTATCGGGCCCATACCCCGAAAATGATGGTTCAACCCCCTCCCTTACTAATGAACCCCCAAGCAAAACTTATCTTTTACACAAGCTTACTACTAGGAACAACAATCACAATCTCAAGCAATCATTGAATAATAGCATGGACTGGTTTAGAAATCAACACTCTCGCCATCATCCCCCTCATCGCAAAATCTCACCACCCTCGCGCCATCGAAGCTTCAATCAAGTATTTTTTAGTCCAAGCAGCTGCTTCGGCCCTAGTCCTATTCTCAAGTACAATTAATGCTTGACATACCGGACAATGAGACATTACCCAACTAACACACCCAACCGCATGCCTCCTACTAACAACAGCAATTGCAACTAAACTCGGACTAGTACCATTCCATTTCTGATTCCCAGAAGTCCTTCAAGGTTCAACTTTGACCACTGCACTCTTACTATCAACAATAATAAAATTCCCTCCGATCACCATCCTATTTTTAACATCCCACTCTCTTAACCCCACCCTCCTAACCTTCATAGCTATTGCCTCAGCAGGCCTTGGGGGGTGAATGGGCTTAAACCAAACACAAATTCGAAAAATCTTAGCCTTCTCATCTATTTCCCACCTGGGCTGAATAGCCATCATCATCCTCTATAACCCTAAACTCACCTTACTAACTTTTTACCTATACTCTCTAATAACTGCCACTGTATTCCTTACCTTAAACACAATTAAAGCCACAAAACTATCCACAATAATAACTTCCTGAACAAAAATACCCATACTAAACGCAACCCTCATGTTGGCCCTTCTCTCATTAGCAGGTCTTCCCCCCTTAACAGGATTCCTCCCAAAATGGCTCATCATTCAAGAACTAACCAAACAAGAACTGACCTCGACAGCTACAATCATTGCTATACTATCCCTACTAGGACTATTCTTTTACCTTCGCCTGGCATATTACTCAACAATCACACTACCACCACACACCACAAATCACATAAAACAGTGGCACACTAACAAATCAACAAGCACCCTACTTGCTATTTTCACTTCCCTGTCAATCTCCCTACTGCCTCTCTCCCCCATAATCCTTACTACTATTTAGGAACTTAGGATAATTTAAACCGAAGGCCTTCAAAGCCTTAAACAAGAGTTAAACCCTCTTAGTTTCTGCTAAAGTCCGCAGGACACTAACCTGCATCTTCTGAATGCAACCCAGACGCTTTAATTAAGCTAGGACCTCCCCTAGGCAGATGGGCTTCGATCCCATAAAATTCTAATTAACAGTTAGATGCCTTAAACCTGCAAGCTTCTGCCTAAAAGACTCCGGTACATTTATAATGCACATCAATGAGCTTGCAACTCACCATGAACTTCACTACAGAGCCGATAAGAAGAGGAATTGAACCTCTGTGAAAAGGACTACAGCCTAACGCTTATACACTCAGCCATCTTACCTGTGACATTCATTAACCGATGATTATTCTCAACCAACCATAAAGACATTGGTACCCTCTACCTAATCTTTGGTGCATGAGCTGGCATAGTCGGAACTGCCCTCAGTCTACTCATCCGAGCAGAACTAGGTCAGCCAGGGACCCTTTTAGGCGACGACCAAATCTATAATGTAATCGTCACTGCTCATGCCTTCGTAATAATCTTCTTCATAGTAATGCCAATTATAATTGGTGGCTTCGGAAATTGACTAGTCCCACTAATAATCGGAGCCCCAGACATAGCATTCCCACGCATAAACAACATAAGCTTCTGACTACTCCCTCCTTCATTCCTGCTCCTACTAGCCTCATCTACAGTTGAAGCTGGGGCTGGCACAGGATGAACCGTATATCCCCCTCTCGCTGGCAACCTAGCCCACGCTGGGGCCTCGGTAGACTTAGCTATTTTCTCCCTCCACCTAGCAGGTGTCTCCTCCATCTTAGGGGCCATCAACTTCATTACAACAGCAATCAACATAAAACCCCCAGCCCTTTCTCAATACCAAACCCCCCTATTCGTTTGATCCGTACTTATCACCGCAGTGCTACTCCTTCTCTCCCTGCCAGTCCTTGCTGCTGGTATTACAATGTTACTAACAGACCGTAACCTAAACACTACATTCTTCGATCCTGCTGGAGGGGGTGACCCGGTTCTATATCAACACCTTTTCTGATTCTTTGGTCATCCAGAAGTATATATCTTAATTCTACCAGGCTTTGGGATCATCTCCCATGTAGTAACCTACTATGCAGGCAAAAAAGAACCATTCGGTTACATAGGAATAGTATGAGCTATACTATCTATTGGATTCTTAGGTTTCATCGTCTGAGCCCACCACATGTTCACAGTAGGAATGGACGTAGACACGCGCGCATACTTCACATCAGCCACCATAATCATCGCTATTCCAACCGGCATTAAAGTATTCAGCTGATTAGCTACTCTACATGGCGGGACTATCAAATGAGACCCACCAATACTATGAGCTCTCGGCTTCATCTTCCTATTCACAATCGGAGGCCTAACAGGAATCGTCCTAGCAAACTCTTCACTGGACATTGCCCTACACGACACCTACTATGTAGTAGCCCACTTCCACTATGTCCTCTCTATAGGGGCTGTCTTTGCCATCCTAGCAGGATTCACCCACTGATTCCCCCTATTCACCGGATACACTCTCCACACCACATGAACTAAGGCCCACTTTGGCGTAATATTTACAGGCGTCAATCTGACCTTCTTCCCTCAACACTTCCTTGGCCTAGCTGGAATACCACGCCGATACTCAGACTACCCCGACGCATACACCCTATGAAATACTATATCCTCTATCGGCTCATTAATTTCAATAACAGCCGTAATCATACTAATGTTCATTATCTGAGAAGCCTTCGCATCCAAACGCAAAGTACTACAACCAGAACTAATCGCTACTAACATTGAGTGAATCCATGGCTGCCCACCTCCATATCACACCTTCGAGGAACCAGCCTTTGTCCAAGTCCAAGAAAGGAAGGAGTCGAACCCCCATATGTTGGTTTCAAGCCAACCGCATCAAACCACTTATGCTTCTTTCTCATGAGATGTTAGTAAAACAATTACATAGCCTTGTCAAGACTAAATCACAGGTGAAAACCCTGTACATCTCACATGGCCAACCACTCACAATTTGGCTTCCAAGACGCTTCATCCCCTATCATAGAAGAACTAGTCGAGTTTCACGATCACGCCCTAATAGTTGCCCTAGCAATCTGCAGCCTAGTACTTTACCTATTAGCACTAATACTTATAGAAAAACTTTCTTCAAACACCGTTGACGCACAAGAAGTAGAACTAGTCTGAACAATTCTACCAGCTATTGTACTCATTCTACTTGCCCTCCCATCCCTGCAAATCCTTTATATAATAGACGAAATCGATGAACCCGATCTAACCCTAAAAGCCATCGGACATCAATGGTATTGAAGCTATGAATACACAGACTTCAAAGACTTATCATTCGACTCTTACATAATCCCAACAACAGAGTTACCACTAGGACACTTCCGACTACTAGAAGTAGACCACCGTGTTGTTGTGCCAATAGAATCCCCCATTCGCATCATCGTCACCGCCAGCGATGTACTTCATTCCTGAGCTATCCCCACTCTTGGGGTAAAAACTGACGCAATCCCTGGACGACTCAACCAAACATCATTCATCACTACCCGTCCAGGAATCTTCTACGGACAATGCTCTGAAATCTGCGGAGCTAACCACAGCTTCATACCTATCGTAGTAGAATCCACTCCTCTAGCCAACTTCGAAAGCTGGTCCTCATTACTATCATCCTAATCATTAAGAAGCTATGTACCAGCACTAGCCTTTTAAGCTAAAGAAAGAGGACCGCCACCCCTCCTTAATGATATGCCTCAACTAAACCCAAACCCATGATTCTTCATCATACTTATATCATGAATTACCTTCTCCCTAATCATTCAACCCAAACTCCTAACACTAACATCCACCAACACCCCTTCTAACAAAACCGCTATAACCACTAAAACCACCCCCTGAACCTGACCATGAACCTAAGCTTCTTTGACCAATTCTCAAGCCCATCCCTATTAGGAATTCCCCTAATCCTCCTCTCAATACTATTTCCTGCCCTACTACTCCCTACCCTAGATAACCGATGAATTACTAATCGTTTCTCCACTCTACAATTGTGACTCTCTCACTTAATTACAAAACAACTAATAACACCCCTAAATAAAGAAGGACACAAATGAGCTCTCGTTTTAACATCACTTATAATATTCCTACTTCTAATTAACCTCTTAGGCCTACTACCCTATACCTTCACCCCCACCACCCAACTATCAATAAACATAGCACTTGCCTTCCCACTCTGACTTGCAACCCTCCTCACAGGATTACGAAACCAGCCTTCAGCTTCCCTAGGACACCTCCTACCAGAAGGCACCCCCACCTTACTAATCCCCGCCCTAATTATGATCGAAACAACTAGCCTTCTTATCCGCCCCCTAGCCCTAGGTGTCCGCCTCACAGCAAATCTAACAGCAGGACACCTACTTATTCAACTCATCTCCACAGCTACTACTGCTCTTCTCCCCCTTATTCCAGCCGTGTCCATTCTAACTGCATCAATCCTACTCCTACTGACTTTGCTAGAGGTCGCCGTAGCAATAATCCAAGCCTACGTGTTCGTCCTCCTACTAAGCCTCTACCTACAAGAAAACATCTAATGGCACACCAAGCACACTCTTACCACATAGTAGATCCCAGCCCATGACCCATCTTCGGAGCGGCAGCCGCCCTACTTACCACCTCAGGACTAATCATATGATTCCACTACAACTCTTCACAATTATTAACCCTAGGCTTACTTTCCATGATCCTAGTCATACTTCAATGATGACGAGACATCGTGCGAGAGGGCACATTCCAAGGTCACCACACCCCTACAGTCCAAAAGGGCCTACGATATGGAATAATTCTATTCATCACATCCGAAGCCTTCTTCTTCCTAGGATTCTTCTGAGCCTTCTTCCACTCAAGCCTTGTCCCAACACCTGAACTAGGTGGGCAGTGACCTCCAACAGGAATCAAGCCTCTTAATCCACTAGAAGTACCACTTCTAAACACAGCTATCCTCCTAGCCTCAGGAGTTACCGTAACATGAGCCCACCACAGCATCACAGAAGGTGCCCGAAAACAGGCAATCCAAGCACTAACTCTGACAATTCTACTGGGATTCTACTTCACAGCTCTCCAAGCAATAGAATACTACGAGGCACCATTCTCTATTGCTGATGGCGTATATGGCTCAACCTTCTTCGTTGCAACAGGATTCCACGGACTACATGTAATTATTGGATCCTCTTTCCTCTCAGTCTGTCTCCTACGTTTAATTAAATTCCACTTTACATCTAACCATCATTTTGGATTTGAAGCAGCCGCCTGATACTGACACTTCGTAGACGTCATCTGATTATTCCTCTACATAACCATCTACTGATGAGGATCTTACTCTTCTAGTATAATTATTACAATCGACTTCCAATCTCTAGAATCTGGTTCAAGCCCAGAGATGAGCAATAAACATAATCACCTTCATACTAGCACTATCCCTCACCCTAAGTATCATCCTGACCACATTAAATTTTTGGCTCGCCCAAATAAACCCTGACTCAGAAAAATTATCCCCATACGAATGTGGATTTGATCCACTAGGATCCGCTCGACTTCCATTCTCAATCCGCTTTTTCCTAGTAGCCATCCTATTCCTATTATTCGACCTAGAAATCGCACTCCTACTACCACTCCCATGGGCAACTCAACTTCCCTACCCAACCACAACTCTAACCTGAACCTCTGCCATCCTTATCCTCCTGACACTAGGACTAATCTACGAATGAGCCCAAGGAGGCCTGGAATGGGCAGAATAAGCACAGAAAGTTAGTCTAACCAAGACGGTTGATTTCGACTCAACAGATCATAGTTTTACCCTATGACTTTCTTTATGTCCTTCTTGCATTTAAGCTTTTACTCAGCCTTCACTCTAAGCAGCTTAGGACTAGCCTTCCATCGGACACACCTAATTTCTGCCCTATTATGTCTAGAAAGCATAATACTATCCATATACATCGCCTTATCACTATGACCAGTAGAAAACCAAGCCACATCATTTGCTCTAATGCCCGTACTCATACTAGCTTTCTCAGCCTGTGAAGCAGGCACAGGCCTAGCAATACTTGTAGCCTCCACACGAACCCACGGCTCTGACCACTTACATAACCTAAACCTCCTACGATGCTAAAAATTATCCTTCCAACCATCATACTTGCACCAACAGCCCTTCTATCACCCCCAAAATTCCTGTGAACAAACACCACCTCGTATAGCCTCCTAATTGCCACCCTCAGCCTACAATGACTTATTCCTACATACTACCCGTACAAAAGCTTAACACCATGAACTGGTATTGACCAAATCTCATCTCCCCTGCTAGTTCTATCGTGCTGACTGCTCCCACTTATAATCTTAGCAAGCCAAAACCACCTACAAAATGAACCACTTACACGAAAACGAATCTTTATCCTAACCCTGATCGCCATCCAACCGTTCATTATTGTAGCCTTCTCAACCACGGAGCTAATACTATTCTACATCTCATTTGAGGCAACCTTAATTCCCACTCTAATCCTAATCACACGATGAGGAAACCAACCAGAACGTCTGAGCGCTGGCATTTACCTCCTATTCTACACACTAATCAGCTCCCTGCCACTATTAGTCACCATTCTACATTTACACACCCAAACGGGCACTCTCAACCTAATAATCATAGCCCTGACCCACCCCACCCTCACCAACTCTTGAACTGGCATCCTATCTAGCTTAGCCCTACTAATAGCATTTATAGTAAAAGCTCCCCTATACGGCCTACACCTATGACTACCCAAAGCCCACGTAGAAGCCCCAATTGCTGGGTCCATACTACTGGCAGCACTGCTATTAAAATTAGGGGGCTATGGCATCATACGCCTCACCATACTCATAGCACCCCTATCAAACAACCTGCATTACCCTTTCCTCACATTAGCCCTATGAGGAGCCCTAATAACCAGCTCAATCTGTCTCCGCCAAACCGACCTAAAATCCCTCATTGCCTACTCCTCCGTCAGCCACATAGGACTGGTCATTGCTGCTTGCATAATCCAAACCCACTGATCATTCACAGGAGCAATAATCCTCATGATCTCCCATGGATTAACCTCTTCAATATTATTCTGCCTAGCTAACACCAACTACGAACGAACTCACAGCCGAATCCTCCTGCTCACACGAGGATTGCAGCCCCTACTTCCACTCATAGCTACATGATGATTAATAGCTAACTTAACCAACATAGCCCTACCCCCAACTACCAACCTAATAGCAGAACTAACCATTATAATCGCCCTATTCAACTGATCCTCCTTCACAATTATTCTTACCGGAATTGCAACCCTACTCACCGCCTCATACACCTTATTTATACTACTAATGACCCAACGAGGTGTATTACCTAACCACATTACTTCAATCCAGAACTCCAATACACGAGAACATCTCCTTATAGCCCTCCACATAATCCCCCTATTACTACTCATCCTAAAACCAGAATTAATCTCAGGAACTCCCTAATGCAAGTATAGTTTAATCAAAACATTAGACTGTGATCCTAAAGATAGAAGTTAAATTCTTCTTACCTGCCGAGGGGAGGTCAAACCAACGAGAACTGCTAATTCTTATATCTGAGCTTAAAACCTCAGTCCCCTTACTTTTAAGGATAACAGTAATCCAATGGTCTTAGGAGCCACTCATCTTGGTGCAAATCCAAGTGAAAGTAATGGAAACCACACTTCTACTCAATACCTCCATAACTCTAACACTAATAATCATCCTCACCCCAATTCTCCTCCCTTTAACATCAAAAACCTTCCGAAACTCCCCCACCACCATCACCCGCACCGTCAAAACCGCCTTTCTAGTCAGCTTAGTGCCAATAACCTTATTCATCCACTCCGGCATGGAGAGCATCACTTCTTACTGAGAATGAAAATTTACTACAAACTTTAAAATCCCTATTAGCCTAAAAATGGATCAGTACTCCATAATATTCTTTCCTATTGCACTATTCGTGACATGGTCCATCCTCCAATTTGCAACCTGATATATAGCATCCGAACCTTACATCACAAAATTCTTCTACTACCTCCTAATATTCTTAATCGCCATACTAACCCTAACTATTGCTAACAATTTATTCCTACTATTCATTGGCTGAGAAGGGGTAGGAATCATATCATTCCTACTAATCAGCTGATGACATGGTCGAGCAGAAGCTAACACAGCTGCCCTCCAAGCCGTCCTCTACAATCGAATTGGAGACATTGGCCTCATCCTAAGTATAGCATGACTGGCCCTAAGCATGAACACTTGAGAAATACAGCAAACCTTCACCCCAACTCAAACTCCAACCCTACCCCTCCTAGGTCTTATCCTCGCCGCTACAGGTAAATCCGCCCAATTCGGCCTACACCCATGACTCCCAGCCGCCATAGAAGGTCCAACCCCCGTTTCCGCTTTACTACACTCAAGTACTATAGTAGTAGCCGGAATCTTCCTGCTCATTCGCACCCACCCCATACTTACCAACAACCCCACCGCCCTCACCCTATGCCTATGCTTAGGTGCCCTCTCTACACTATTTGCAGCTACATGTGCAATCACACAAAACGACATTAAAAAAATCATTGCCTTCTCCACCTCAAGCCAACTAGGACTAATAATAGTAACCATTGGATTAAACCTCCCACAATTAGCCTTTCTCCACATCTCAACACATGCCTTCTTCAAGGCCATATTATCCTCTGCTCAGGCTCCATCATCCACAGCCTATATGGAGAACAAGACATTCGGAAAGATAGGAGGACTACAAAAAACACTGCCTACAACCACATCCTGCCTAACCATCGGAAACCTAGCCCTAATAGGAACACCATTTCTAGCAGGATTCTACTCAAAAGACTTAATCATTGAAAGCATGAACACCTCATATCTAAACACTTGGGCCCTTCTATTAACCCTATTAGCCACATCATTTACTGCAACTTACACACTACGTATGACATTACTAGTTCAAACAGGATTCACCCGCATCCCTACAATCACCCCAATAAACGAGAATGACCCTACAATTACCAACCCAATCACCCGCCTAGCCCTAGGTAGCATTATAGCCGGCCTACTCATTACATCCTTTATCACACCAACAAAAACTCCCCCTATAACCATGCCAATACTTACAAAAACTGCAGCCATCATGGTTACAGTCCTGGGAATTATCCTAGCCCTAGAACTCTCAAACATAACACACACCCTAACCCAACCAAAACAAAACACCCTAATAAACTTCTCTTCCACACTAGGATACTTTAATCCTCTATCCCACCGCCTTAGCTCTATAAACCTTCTAAACAGCGGACAAAAATTTGCTTCCCACCTAATCGACTTGTCTTGATACAAAATCATAGGCCCAGAAGGACTAGCCAACCTACAACTAATAGCAACCAAAACCTCAACCACATTCCACACAGGCCTAATTAAAACTTACTTAGGAGCATTCGCCCTATCCATTATCCTCATTCTATTGTCACATAGACCACCCCCTAATGGCCCCAAACCTTCGAAAACATCACCCCCTACTAAAAATAGTCAATAACTCCCTAATCGACCTCCCTACCCCCTCAAACATCTCAGCCTGATGAAACTTTGGGTCCCTCCTAGGAATCTGTCTCATGACTCAAATCCTAACCGGACTTTTACTTGCCATACACTACACTGCAGACACCACCTTAGCCTTCTCATCAGTTGCTCACACATGCCGAAACGTACAGTACGGCTGATTAATCCGTAACCTACACGCAAACGGAGCTTCATTCTTCTTTATCTGCATCTATCTTCACATTGGACGAGGATTTTACTACGGTTCGTACCTATACAAAGAAACATGAAATACAGGCGTTATTCTTCTCCTAACCCTTATAGCAACCGCCTTCGTAGGATATGTCTTACCATGAGGACAAATATCCTTCTGAGGGCCCACAGTCATCACCAACCTATTCTCGGCAATTCCGTACATTGGCCAAACCCTTGTAGAATGAGCATGAGGTGGTTTCTCAGTAGACAACCCAACACTAACTCGATTCTTCGCCCTCCACTTCCTCCTCCCATTCATAATTGCAGGCCTCACACTAATCCACCTCACCTTCCTACACGAAACCGGCTCAAACAATCCCCTAGGCATCTCATCAAACTCTGACAAAATCCCATTCCATCCTTACTTCTCCCTAAAGGACATCCTAGGGTTCATCATTATATTCCTACCACTATTGACCTTAGCCCTATTCTCACCAAACCTTCTGGGAGACCCAGAAAACTTTACGCCAGCAAACCCACTAGTTACACCACCCCATATCAAACCCGAATGATATTTCCTGTTTGCATATGCCATCTTACGTTCAATCCCTAACAAACTAGGAGGCGTACTAGCCTTAGCAGCCTCCGTACTAGTCCTATTCCTAACTCCACTACTCCACAAATCCAAACAACGTACAATAACCTTCCGACCCCTCTCCCAACTATTATTCTGAACCTTAGTTGCCAACCTCTTTATCCTAACATGAGTAGGCAGCCAACCCGTAGAACACCCATTCATCATTATCGGACAACTAGCCTCCCTTACCTACTTTACTATCCTCCTACTCCTTTTTCCCCTCACAGCAACCTTAGAAAACAAGATACTCAATTACTAAATACTCTAATAGTTTATAAAAAACATTGGTCTTGTAAGCCAAAGACTGAAGACTACCCCTCTTCTTAGAGTTCCCAAGCAAACAAAAACATAACATCAGAAAAAGAGGACTTAAACCTCTATCTCCAACTCCCAAAGCTGGCATTTTAAACTAAACTATTCTCTGGCCCCCCTAAACAGCCCGAATCGCCCCCCGAGACAACCCACGCACCAACTCCAACACAACAAACAAAGTCAACAACAATCCCCACCCAGCTACCAAAAACATTCCAACCCCGCACGAATAAAACATGGCTACCCCACTAAAATCCAACCGCACAGAAAACATGCCCCCACTATCAACAGTAATCACCCCAAAATTTCAACATTCAACAAGCCCCCCAACAACCATACCGACAACAAGCACCAACATAAAACTCGCACCATACCCAACAACACGTCAATCCCCTCAAGCCTCCGGAAACGGATCTGCCGCTAAAGATACTGAATACACAAAAACTACCAACATCCCCCCCAAATACACCATAAACAATACTAATGACACGAAAGAAATACCTAAACTCAATAACCACCCACACCCTGCAACAGAAGCTAACACCAAACCAACCACACCATAATAAGGAGAAGGATTAGATGCAACAGCCAAACCCCCCAGCACAAAACATACCCCCAATAAAAGGACAAAATAAGTCATAGCAATTCTTGCTTGGCTTTTTTCCAAGACCTACGACCTGAAAAGCCGTCGTTGTTCTATCTCAACTACAAGAACTAAACCACGCGGCCCGCGCCGCCAAGCAAGACGGCCCCCCCCCCCCCCCCCCCGGGGGCTTGAAACGGATGTACGCGCTTACATTAACCTACTGCCCACATCTACATACAAATCCATGTTCCAATCCCATTAATATACAAACGGGTAATACCCTCACCATCCCATACCTGCTTCCAGAGAACAATTCAGTCAATGAACCTAGGAATTTCCAACAATATCCGTACTAAACCCATAACTCTGCTTGACTTATACATAAAACCCCTAACTACACGACAGTGCTTTAACACACACTATGCATGGTCCAGTCACAAACTGATCCAAAATCTCTCGTGACACATAGCAAGCAACGTACCCGGTTATTTATTAATCGTACTCCTCACGTGAAATCAGCAACCCGGTGCACCTAATGTCCTACACTCCCAGCTTCAGGACCATTCTTTCCCCCTAAACCCTAGCACAACTTGCTCTTTTGCGCCTCTGGTTCCTATGTCAGGGCCATAAATAGGTTCATACTCATAACTTGCTCTTTACGAATACATCTGGTTGGGCTATATATCACCATTTTCGTCCGTGATCGCGACATCCCCAATTCTTCTACTTTTGGTTCTCTTTTTTTTTTTTTATCTTCAGGTAGCCCCTCCAGTGCAACGGGTAATTACAATCTAAGACTTGGGCATCTCATGTGTTGCGGTCTATCCCGTGGCCCTCAAGTAGTTAATAAATGAGACGGTTTCAAGTGTAGGGGGAATCATATCCGCACTGATGCACTTTGTTTCGCATTTGGTTATGGCTCCTCCGCAAGCAACGTTCATGACCATAGATTAATGAATGCCTGCAGGACATGATTTTTCACTTTTTCACTTCTACTAACTTTCTTAACAACACTAGTAAATTTCAACTAAATTTTAAACTAAATTTTTATCATTTTTTCATCACGCATCTTATCCTTACATCTCCGAACGTTATTACCGCTTAATTTTCATTAAAGCGATAAAACGTGTTCATCCATCTTATCCTTACATCTCCGAACGTTATTACCGCTTAATTTTCATTAAAGCGATAAAACGTGTTCATCCATCTTATCCTTACATCTCCGAACGTTATTACCGCCTAATTTTCATTAAAGCGATAAAACGTGTTCATCCATCTTATCCTTACATCTCCGAACGTTATTACCGCCTAATTTTCATTAAAGCGATAAAACGTGTTCATCCATCTTATCCTTACATCTCCGAACGTTATTACCGCCTAATTTTCATTAAAGCGATAAAACGTGTTCATCCATCTTATCCTTACATCTCCGAACGTTATTACCGCCTAATTTTCATTAAAACAGCAACACAAATCGCTCGCCCGCCCACCTAAACACCCAACACCCAAACTACTATACCTATAAAGAAACCCCCCTACAAAAACAGCCAGTCGGGCAAACACAAATCAATCAATCAAACAAACAAACAAACAAACAAACAAACAAACAAACAAACAAACAAACAAACAAACAAACAAACAAACAAACAAGCAA